CACGTCTTTTTTTAGGAGGTCTACAGCCATTATGGGGCATAGGGGTTACATCTCGTACGAAACTTAATAGTATACCACTTCTGCGAATAGCCCGTAATGCTGCATCTCTTCCGAGACCAGGACCTTTTATCATTACTTCTGCTCGTTGCATACCTTGATCCACTACTGTACGAATAGCGTTTCCTGCTGCTGTTTGAGCAGCAAATGGTGTCCCTCTTCTTGTACCCTTGAATCCACAAGTACCGGCCGAGGACCAAGAAACAACCCGACCCCGTACATCTGTAACAGTCACAATGGTATTGTTGAAACTTGCTTGAACATGAATAACTCCCTTTGGTAGTCTACGTGTACTTTTACGTGAACCAATACGTCCATTCCTACGTGAACCAATTCTTGGTATAGGTTTTGCCATATTTTAGCATCTCATAAATATGAGTCAGAGATATATGGATATATCCATTTCATGTTAAAACAGATCTTTTATTTTTATTTGTACATTTGGGGTCCTTTAGAGAGTTCCTTTTAGAAAAATTATCCTTGTCTTTGTTTATGTCTTGGGTTGGAACAGATTACGATAATTCGTCCCCGCCTACGGATCAGTCGACATTTTTCACAAATTTTACGAACAGAGGCCCTGATTTTCATATTTTGCATTCCTTAACTTAAACTTAATTCCTAATCTACTTCGTGGAAGAAAATAAGTTTCTTGAAATTTCATTTAAAATCTCGACTTGTATCTCCCCAAAAGTAATCTTAAATCACCTAATCGTTCGAGTTTGAATCTTTGTTGCGGAGTCTAAAAATTATACGCCCTCGAGTTGAATCATAACGACTTACCTCAATTTTGACTCTATCTCCTGGTAGTATCCGTATAAAACTACGTCGGATCCTTCCTGAAACATAACCTAGAATCAGATCTTCATTATCTAAACGAACCCGGAACATACCGTTGGGAAGTGATTCAGTAATTAAACCTTCATGAACCCATTTTTGTTCCTTCATTCCAGGTAAAACCCCCTTGAAATATCAACTAATGGAGGAGGAGTGATATTAGATAACTCTTTATCTTTTTTTTTTTCACAAATAATCAATTTCATATCTAATTTTGATAGTCGAAGGATTACCATATATAACACAAGATTTCTCCCCCGATTCCTTCTAATCGAGCTTCTCGGTCTGTCATTATACCTCGAGAAGTAGAAATAATTACAATCCCTATACCACCTAAAATTCTAGGAATTCTTTGATAGTTAGAATAGATTCGTAGACCAGGTCGACTTATACGTTTTAAATTAAAAATAGTTTGAGATGGCCCCTTCCTATTTCTTCTATGTTGTAGGGTTAAAACCAAAAAATCTTTGTTGTTTTCCCGATGTTTTCTCACGTTTTCTATAAAACCTTCTCTTAAAAGTATTTTTACAATGCTTTCAGTGATGCTAGTAGATGATATTCGAACCGTTACTTTTCTATGCATGTCAGCATTTCGTATAGAGGTTATTATGTCAGCAATAGTGTCCCTACCCATAATGAACTAAAATTTGTGGTTCCTCATGATATAATAAACATGATATTTTTTGTTATGAAGTAACATTATTAAAGGTATATACGTGAGACACAATCTATTAATCATTCAAACAAAATACTCTACTATACCTTTATAACTCTATATGATGATGATGTTCTTATCTTATAATACTTCAGGGGCTAATGACACTATTTTAGTAAAATTTAACTTTCTTAATTCTCGGGCGATCGCGCCGAAAACTCGAGTTCCTTTTGGATTTCCTTCTTCATCAATGACAACTGCAGCATTGTCATCATATCGTATTATCATACCATTATCGCGTTTGAGTTCTTTACAAGTACGTACAATTACAGCTCTTATCACTTCCGATCTTTTTAGGGGCATATTTGGTACTGCTTCTTTGATCACAGCAACAATAACATCACCAATATGAGCATATCGGCGATTACTAGCTCCTAGTATTCGAATACACATCAATTCTCGGGCCCCGCTGTTATCTGCTACATTCAAATAGGTCTGGGGTTGAATCATATCATTTTTTTTATCTGTTCTTTCAATGCAAAACAAAAGGGGCTAAAAAAAAAAAGAAACCTGCAATTGCTTTTTTATTCCAAGAACTCTTTCTTTTGGTTATACGTTTCTATCACGAAATAATGAATTGAGTTCGTATAGGCATTTTGGATGCCGCTATTGAAATAGCCTTTCGAGCTATATTTTCTGCTACTCCACCCATTTCATAAAGTATTCTACCTGGTTTAACAACAGCTACCCAATATTCGGGAGATCCTTTACCCGACCCCATACGTGTTTCCGCAGGTCTTACTGTAACGGGTTTGTCTGGAAATATACGTACCCATATTTTTCCACCACGGCGGGCATTTCGTGTCATTGCTCGTCGCCCTGCTTCTATTTGTCTAGATGTGATCCAAGCGGGTTCAAGTGCCTGAAGAGCATATCGACCGAAACAAATAGAAT